GGGCTCTATAATTTCTATTCAATGCAAAATTGAAGTGAAGTCGGATAATTTAATGATAATTCCCTATCAACAACATATCTAAAAAATATATATTTTTATAACAATTTATGTTCTGGAGTTTACATATACTCATATGTTTTGTTATAATTGAAGTGGGGAAAGATTTTTTGATTGAAAAAATCAATACTGATTAGTTCTGCCTCAATTTTTATTTTCTTATGTCATTAAGAAAACACAATTTTGAGATTCAAATCAATGAATCATTCATGAATTCGAAGTAAGCAGCCAATAGTTATAGTTAATGGTTCAAATCGATCGGCTAAAAATACACGTTTTATTTCTCAATAGAAAAAGCTTTCTTTTAGAAAAGGGATTAAGGAAAACAGGAGTTAAAATGCAAGTACAATAAAAATTTAGTAATCCAGGAAATCATCTATTTTGTATCATTTTGGCGGCATGGCCGAGTGGTAAGGCGGGGGACTGCAAATCCTTTTTCCCCAGTTCAAATCCGGGTGTCGCCTGATCAACATTAACAAAAAACCCGAAATCCCTTCTTTTCTTCTGTTCTACTGATATAACTCGCGGAATTTTTCTCCGGTAGAAGCATAGGAAACAGACCAGTGGTGCTTTGTTTATGTAGTCTGAAGGTTTTCTAAAAGAAGAGGTTGTGAATCCTCGCCCGTATCTAGGATTCTTCTAATCTACTGTGGTAGAGGGACTATCAAGACTTTTCGATTCCCTTTTACTACCCTTATTAATTATTCTTAATTATTAAGGAAGTGTCTAATGATTAGATTTTTAATCAGATTGTAGCCCCCGATAGGAAATTCAATTTAAAATTTTGGAAAGGGGCATAAGTTGCTTTATATACTACAGACTCCTAAGAATCTCTGGGTATTCGGGCAGTATTAGATTGGATGACTAATTGGCTTTTATAGATATGGGGCAAAAAGAAATAATTCCTTTTCTACAACCCCAGACCAAGCCCCGACTTTCACAACGGCAGTTGGGGGGAGGTACGGGTTTGTAGATCAAATGAGGAAATAAAAGCCTATAATAGATAGTGATTTCTCTTTTTTATAGATTTTCTCCCCCTCCGTTTTGACTAGAAGGTCACCAAAAAAATACAAAAAATTAGGCCTAAATTTTTTTATTTTTTTTATTCCTACATGTTTACATTTCCTCGGGATGTTACTACATGTTTTACTTGTGTTTAATCTTTCCCGATCCAAAATCATAATCAATTTATTGGATTGGTTTCTCAATAGTGTTTGGTCATAATCCTTTTTTGACTCGGCGCCATTAATTCCACTATTATTAGTGAGGAATAATGGAATAATTCTTTCGTATTTATAGAGATAGGGGACATAATTCACATGGATATAGTAAGTCTCGCTTGGGCTGCTTTAATGGTAGTCTTTACATTTTCCCTTTCACTCGTAGTGTGGGGGAGAAGTGGGCTCTAGAAGTACTACTACAGGAAGTAACCAAACCGTATCGATTGTTTTATAGCTCGTTTTGCAACGTATTTTGGACTATTTAAAAGAAAAATCTCTGAATTTCAAATCCCATCGGACACCGGACTCCAATGGAGTAATCTATGATATGAATCATACTCTTTCAATCCGTGGGGTTGGACTCCTATTATCTTTATAGATGCATAAAGAAGAAGGCCGGGCGGACCCTTTTTTGATTTCTTTCCCTCCTTACTGTTCAAAGAGGAAGTCGTTTTGTTAAGTGTATACTCATTTTTCGATGAGAAATGATATAGAAGATAATGGTTGTCTAACGAGAGACTATGCAATAATAAGATCTTGCCTCAGGCGGGTTGCATATTGGGCGGTTTGGTTTATAATTTGAGAAAGACAATTTGTGCTTTATCGACTTATTTCATATCTTCATATCACGGTTCGGGCGTTAAAAATAAGTTTAAGTAAGGTTTCCTCTTACTTTATTAGTAAAAGGAATTCTAATTATTAAGATAAGAAGTATTTCGGATTGATCAGATCAAATAAATGTAGCAAATTGGGTGTTATGTCAATTCCATAGAATATATACAACAATATATATATGTAATATATATACATAACATATATGAATAGAATGTTGTAGATTGATCTACATAAACTTAAGCCCTTATCTTTATTTTAGATTACAACTGACTAAGCGATGGATAGTATGGTAGAAAGAAATAGATGAATCTTTCTACCATACTACCCATCGCTTAGAATACTGCCAATTCTAATTACCGCCCGCTCAGTTTATTTAAATGAAGACGTGAAATTGGAAATCTTTTTCATTTGACTTCGTCAATTTTTGATAAGAACTCGGAAGGAAAGTTGCATTAAAATTCATTTGAATTAATCATTTTGACTGACTGTTTTTACGTAAATGATAAGTAGAAAAGCCGTAGGAACTAGAATGAATAGTGCAGTAGCAATAAATGCAAGAATATTTACTTCCATAATTTCGTCGGTTTTTTAATTCGCAATAACTCGGG